CGGAGTTGAAGTTACCAAATTCTGAGGAGTAGGTATCAATTTATGTCTAATTGCTCCGCCTATAGTTCCCTTAACTACATTTTCTAAACGAGCCAGAGCCAACCCGAGCTGGTCTTGTAAAAGATCCGCTACAGAGCGAATACGTTTATTTTTCAAATGGTTCATATCATCAAGTGTACCCATTCCAAATTTCATCCCAATCAAATGATCGGCAGCTGCTAATATATCTCGTGGTAACAAAAATATATTGTTCTGAGGTATATTAAGATTAAGTCTCGAGTTAATATTTCGGCGACCAATCCTCCCTAATTCACACCTTTGGTGAAAAAATTTTTTTTGTAATTCCTTACATAAGGATTCAGAAAATATGGGATCCCCACCTACACAAGAAAATTGTTGATAAAACTCCAAAATAGCATTTTCTTTTGACCCAATTTTTTTTTTCTCCTTATCGGTCAAGAAAGATAAGAAAATTTCAGGGTAGCAAACATTCTCTAGAATTTCTCTTAGATTCGAACCCATAGCTGATGATAGAACTAGAATAGATATTTTCTGTTTCCTACTCACACGAGCCCATATTCTTGCTTTTTTATCAATCTCTAATTCTAACCTGCCTCCCCAATCTGATATTATGGTGCCGGTATAGACTGAAATCCCGTTATGATCCAATTCTGACTGGTAATAGATACCAGGACTTTGTAATATTTGATTGATCACAATTCTGTATATTCCGTTTACTATAGAAGTTCCAAGGGAATTCATTAAAGGAATGTTTCCAATAAAAATTCTTTGTTCTTGCATATTCCTACTGGTTTTCCAAATTAATCCCGCGGATACATATAATTCAGAAGAATATGTAAGTGATTCATAGACAGCATCTCGTTCTTTTATCAGAGGTTCTACCAATTGATATGTTTCCACAAATAATTGAAATTCAATTTCGTGATCTATATCTTCAATTTTTGGAAATTTAGAAAGTTCTTCTATTAAACCCTGATCAATAAACCGATAAAACCCTTCAAATTGTATCTGATTAAATCCGGGTATTGTAGATGTTCCCTCTTTTCCATCCCCGAGCATCTTTTTTGAATTTCCCATTTATCCGTTTATTGAAAAAATCCCATCCCATCTCTCATTCTTCACCGAATCATATCCATAGAATTCGATCTAGCAATAATGGAATTTCTATTCTGTTTACTGAATCACATGAAATTTTATCCAACTCCAAGATATATGGAATCTATGAAATACGTATGAACGGAGACTAGATTCAATTTGGAATTTTTTATAAGAAAGAGATCAAAATGGAACAGAATTGCGAAATACCACTGGAACTTATGGAGTTTTGTAAAGACTAGAAAAAAAGTAATTTCATTTTCACCTATGATATTACATATTCCAATTCTATTGCATACCATAAAAAATGTATTCATGATTTGATCTGTTCGAGCGGATAAACATATACATATAATAAATCAAAAACTTTTTTTTTAACCACTTTACTTTTTCATGTATTTATATTTCCTTGCTCAAAAAAATATTTGCAGAAAAGAGATGGATTTTTACCTATTTTGCATAGAATATTTAGAATATAATTGAAGTCGGTAAGAAAACTTGTGTTTTTTTAGTTATTAATTTTGTTTATTATTAAAATAAAAATAAAATAAAAAAGAATGCACAGATATATATGTCTCTTTTTCTTCTTTTATTGTGGTACAGTTCTATTTGGTACAGCACATGCTGTGCTCTATCAAAAATTCAATTTTCTCTTCAATGTATTCAATGAAAAATTGAAATACAAAAATTTATTGAGAATTACCCCTCAAAAGCATCCCTAGAGAGATAAAATACCCCATTATAGAGCTATAGCTCTATAAACAACGTAACGTATGTTCTGATTCTGGGGTTTACATATACTCATCATTACTGTTATAATTGAAATTGAAGAAGATTTCTTTTTAATTGAAAAAACTCAATATAGATTAGTTATAAATCTATTTCTAATAATTTTATTATATTATTAGAAATAAAAAATGTAGGTTTGAATTCAAAAATGGTCATGAATTTACAGTCAATAGTTAATGGTTCTGATTTGTACTGGATTCTCTATTTTGTGACTGAAAATCTATATATTTTTTTCGGGGTTGAAAAAAAAAGAGAGAAAATTGGAATCTAGTTTCTATCATTTTGGCGGCATGGCCGAGTGGTAAGGCGGGGGACTGCAAATCCTTTTTCCCCAGTTCAAATCCGGGTGCCGCCTCAACAACAGACTTGAAATCCCCTATTATAACTATAACAAACGTAGGAAAAGACTCTTAATACTTTCTTTTCGTGATTCTAAGCCCCCGGCTCTCGAGGTTCTAGTCTCTAACCTAAAGTTTTGCCTATCAGATTCGAGGAAAACTTAAAGTAGTGGAGGGAAATCTGTCTGAGTTTTCAATTAGATTGGATAGCCAGAGAGGGAATTAAATTAATAGTTTTGGAAAGAACCTACGATACTTTGGCTACAGACTCATGAAAGTTTCGGAATGCTCAGACATTCAATCAATATTAGATTAGATGAAGAATTGCCTTTCGTTTTACTTCCAAAAATAAAACACGATAAAAGAAAGAAAAAGTCTTATTCTTTCTACATGTGAGCCAGATTCCTTGGATACTTCGAAAAGTGTCCGTTTACTTGTGTTTACATCTTGTCGATTCTACTAGAAATTCTATAATAAGAATAACTCATTATTAAGATAAGTGGATTTTTTGGAGTAGTTCATCAATGATGACCAAATACCTCTCCCTTTTTTTGACTCTGCACCAGTGATTTCACTATTATTAGTGAACAATAATGGAATAGTTTCTTCATATTCATAGAAATAGGGGACAGAATTCACATGGATATAGTAAGTCTCGCATGGGCTGGTTTAATGGTAGTTTTTACATTTTCCCTCTCTCTCGTAGTGTGGGGAAGAAGCGGACTCTAGAAGTACTCCTAATTGCGGTAATAATCAAACTCTATCAACTTGTATCAATTGTTTTAGTTTTCTAGACCGGTCATAAAATTTTTTTAAGATTTTTTTTATTGGATTTATGTTTTGTTTTATTGACTCATTTTCTATTTTTATATCAGGGTTTACACCGTTAAACATTCATGGGGTAACGCCTTTTCGAAATCTGAAGAAGTTTCCATCAAATTCGGATTATCTGTATTAAATGGATCAAACAAACAAATGAAATTGAGAAAGTATGTACAGACATTTCATATTCTATTTAATTTATATTGACATTTAAAAAGAAAAAGAGAGATTATGGGTGGATTCCTTTATATTAAGATATTTCACTTGTATCTTTATACATTACAATAACCATAATGGCTAGTATGGTAGAAAGAGATCTCTTTCTACCATACTAGCGGGCCCCTTAGGACACTACTACTACTGAGTCTAATGCATTCCTTTCATTTAAGTACTGAGTCTAATGCATTCCTTTCATTTAAGACGATAAATTGAAATCCTTTTTTTTCATTGATAGTCAAATTGTATTCAAATTAATTATTTTGACTAACTGTTTTTACGTAAATTATAAGCAAAAAAGCAGTAGGAACGAGAATGAAGAGTGCAGTAGCAATAAATGCAAGAATATTTACTTCCATAATTTAATCGTTTATTATTTATTTTTTTCTTTGGAATATCTCGGGATTTAATCCCATAGAGATGAAAAATCTTTCGCTTGTAAACTCACTCAGATGAATTAGATTTCGATGATATCGAATGAAAGAAATATCATGAATAACAATATCGTAGCTATAAAATCGATTCATCGTCAAGAATTTAATAGTATAACATAGGAAGATCTTTTATCCACACCGAATACATAATGAGATTCCTGATCCAATCAAAAAATTTTTATTTATGATTCTTTTTCCCCGCTTTCTTTTCTACAACCTAGTACTTTACTTTCCTTGTACAATCATCTGATGATTGTATCATAAAAAAACTTTTCTACTTCGATTGTTTACAAAAACAATTTATAACGAACCTTAAATAAACAATAGAAATCAAATAGAGAAAACAAGTACGAAGTTCAATTTGAAATTTAAAAAAATTTTTATTTTTAAGGGTCTATCATCTTTTTGGAAAACAAAGAGAATGTGATAAAGACGAGTTCCAGTAAAATAAAAAAAAATATTACAAAAAATTAACTATTTAAATTTTCTTACGAGTTTTTTCTTTTTTCTTCGGCATCAACTCTAATCTTTAACAAGAGCATATTCATTATGGAAGACTAATTTTCTCTTTATTTTTGAAATATCCTCTTTCCTTGGTTGGATTCGAACTATTTTAAATTCCTTGACTTCATAGAAAGAAAAGTATATATGGGTACTCTTGGCAAACGTATTATACACTATCCTATTTCATTTTCCTACACGAGTTAATGGAAGATTAATTGACAAAAAGCAGAAACCCCGTACAGTATCTCTTTCTTAAAGTGTTGAATGCTCTCAATAATTTTCATTATCCTAATTTCCATATGTCTCTCTACCATCAATTGGTGCTAGTTAAAATAATGGAAATACCCCTTTATTTTGCTTGATGAAAAAAGCAAAATAAAACAAAAAGATAAACGAAACCGTTTTGATCCCCTTGCCCAGAAAAAAAAGGGGGGGTTTATGTCTTTTTTTTTATTGAATCCGCCGGGACTGACGGGGCTCGAACCCGCAGCTTCCGCCTTGACAGGGCGGTGCTCTGACCAATTGAACTACAATCCCATGGAAATCAAGTGGGTAGCTTACATATTCCTTCTTATGATTTCATTTGAATCATTTCAATTTTAGATTCAAATTAGTGTTTTGTAACAAAGAAAGTCACAAGTGATATATTGATATCTATATGGATATCACTTTAGTGATAGCAAGACGGATTACTGGTAATCCTTGCATTATTATCAAATCGATTGATAATCTATTTTTTACAATAAAAAATAGATTATTTTCTCGACTCTGATTATTTTCT